ACACTACTATAAGATGCTCTATTTTTACATAGAAATGTGTTCGCTCAAGAAAGACTCCAGAGGATGTTGATCGTAAATAAGAAGATTGTTTACGAATAAATAGGAATAAATATTCGCATTCATATACATAAGAATTATATAGGAACCAAAGGCATTTTTTCTTTCTTTTTGAAAAGGCGTAAATGAATTTCTTTGAAGTAACGAGACTATTCAAATTATGATATTCGTGGAAAAGAAATCGCAATAAATGCAAAGAAGGAACATCCTTGATCCAGCATTGAAGTACTTGAACCAAGATTTCCAGATGTATGGGATGAGGTATTAGTAGATCTGACACATAATTCAAATGTAAAAATTTGTCCTCTAAAAAGGGAAATATTGAATGAATAGATCGTAAATTCTGATATTTTAGTATTTTTTTTTCTTCAGAAGATTCAGAAAAAGATACTAATTGCGACGAGAATGGAATTTCCAAAATGACTCCAAAACCTTCTGATACCATTTGAGAAGAATAAAAATTCTTGTACTCCCAAAATTCTTTTTTGTTAGAATCATTAAACGAAGAAATAAAAAAATTCTGTTGATACATTTGAGTAATTAAACGTTTCACAAGTACTAAACTAGATTTATTGTCATAACCAATAATTTCCACGGGTTCGTAAAAAATCAAACTATTGAAGTTATGATCATGAGCAAGTGAGTAAATATACTCCTGAAAGAGTAGCGGATATAGGAAGTTTTGTTGCCGAAATCCATAAATTTTGTCATTTACGTACATTTATACTGATGAAAACAAAAAAGGGAGTCGCTTCTTGTGTTATTGTTATTAAATGATAACATAGTGCAATATGGTCAGAACGGCGTATGTGTATTGTATATTATACGTAGTATATTCTTTATACTTTATATACTATACTATACTAGAACTAGAACTATAAATAACACTGTAGTATATTAGTGTATTATTAGTATATACAGTAATATACAGTATTACACTACAGTAATACAATTACATTACATTTTTTTTTAGATATCCTTATCCTTTATTAGAAAATTAGAAAATTATATACTTTATTATTATTATATTTTATTATTATTATATATTAATATTATATTTATATATTTATTTTAAGATATCTTTTATATTATACTTTTATATTCTATATATTCTATTTATATTATTATATAATTATATGTATATATACATATTTATTATATATACATACTGTTATATTTATATTGATTGTGATGTAAATAACGTAATGGTAATAAAGATTATATAGATTATAGAAAATCTAAAAGTTAAGAACAAATAAAGAATATATACCCCGGAGACAGAGAGCCCAATCAACAGATCTTTTTTCTTTCCCTTTCTATACAATCGGATTTATTGTTAATATAACTAGAATAACAATAAAAGAAATAAAGTAAATCGAAAATAACAAGAAGAAAAATAAGGAAAAGGTATAAAATCTTTTATTTTCGCAACCCGATCGCTCTTTTGACCTTGGAATAAATTTTTTTTATCAGTATACTATTTCTTAGTACACATCTGTCTTAAATTGAAAATAAAGAATAATTAGGATTCAAGAAAAAAAAAGAATCAATGGTCCACTCACAATTAACAAGAGAACCTTTTCCCGCATCAGGCACTAATCTATTTTTAACGTCTAATTAGATCGGGTCTTCATTCAAATTAATTCAAATTAAGAAGATAAGCTCGTTACTTTTTCGTCTTACTCGAATTGGAGCCATAAGGCTCTATCCATTTATTCACTAGACCCACCTAGAATTCTTATGTTATATTATGAGTATTAAATGTATTAAATTTTTTTATGATTATTTTCTTTTTTAACGACATGCTCTTTTTTCCATTCATTACCTTTCAGGATCAGTCGCGTTCTTATAAACTCTACCAATAGTCTTGACGAATTCCTTCCTTCATCCAAATGTGTAAAAGATCATAGTCGCACTTAAAAGCCGAGTACTCTACCGTTGAGTTAGCAACCCGGATCTATATGATGTGTAGATATGATCAAAATAAAATAATAATAATCAAAATCAATGGAATTGAACTGCACAACTACATCAAAACATGGAACTAGGAAGAAAAAAAATCTAAACAACAAAATATCAATAGGATCCGGTTCAAAAAACAAGAGATTCAAAATAGAATTGGCAAATTGACAAACCACCAAAATTTTTCCAATTTTTTATTTAGTTAAAATCCATTTTGTATAAAGTATAAAATACGGAAGAGGAAATCCAGCAAACCCATCCATTTTACTAAAATGAAGGAAAATGCTAATAGGGAGTGGAGATAAAAAGATCTATTTATCTACGATATAATTATATCTGTTCGATACGCCATTGTCAAGCCATTGTCAATATGAATGGACTTTTTAGAAAAAAAAAAATATTTTATTTAATTTATTAAATAAATAAAATAAAATATAAATATTAGTAATATAATTAATAATAATATAATTAATATTAAATTCAATATTAATAGAATATATTAATATAATAATAATATATAATAATATAATATAATATAATATAGAATAATATAATAATATATAATAATATAATAATATATAATAATATAATAATAAATATAATATAATTATAATTAAATTAATAATAAATATAATTAGAATTCAATAAAATATTGTATTGGATATTATTAGATATTGGATTAGCACAATACAAATGATAAATAAGAGATTTGAGCGTAAAAAATAAGGTAGATATAAAATATAGAAAACAAAATAAAAATATCAGGTTTCCTTAATCAAAAAAGAAATAAAAATAAATAAAGGTACAATACAAATACAAGAAGAAAGATTACCCCCCCCAACAGGGGGGGGTTCCACAACAAGAAAAAAAGAAATAAAATAAACTAAATTAAGTAAGAATAAGATAAGATAGAACAAGAAAAGACCAAACTTTGAATAAAGAATTACACAAGGATAGGTACTAAGGATAGGTACTAGCTTTTTCTATTCATGACTTTTATTCTGATCAAAATAAACTCGAAATTCTTTATTTAAAGAGTTCTGCCTTCCTTAAAATATTATGAACAGTTCCTGTGGGTTGAGCACCCTTTTCAAGGAAATATAGAATAGCAGGAACATTTAAATAAGTTTGATTATTTATCGGATCATAAAAACCCACTTTTCGAAGATCTCTTCCTTCTCTTCGGGATCGAACATCAATTGCAACGATTCGATAGATGGCTCATTGGGATAGATGTAGATAAAGGATGCCCCCCTTAGAAACGTATAGGAGGTTTTCGCCTCATACGGCTCAAGAAAAGATGATTCTATTCTATATACTATATATTCTATAATTATACTATTTATACTATACTATATTATATCTTTACAGAAAAAAAAATCTCAGTCGTACTCCTAACTCAAGTTGGATAGTTTTAAAAGAGTTCGAAAGGAAATCTTTATAATTTATTGAGCTGTCTCTAACTTCTTTTTTTGTCTCCTTTAGGATCTATTTTTTTTTTTGCTCATTCTGATCCAATTGTTGAGACAAGTGAAAATAGTATTTACTTGTTCCGGAATTCGTTGTCTTTGCTTTACGATTTGTGAAATCTTTGGGTTTAGACATTACTTTGGTGATCCTTACTCCTTTTCAAAAAGGCAGCAACATACCTTTTTTTTATATATGGAAAAAAGAACAATCATACGAAAGATTGATTTCTTTGTGATACACTTTTGATCAAAACAGTTTTAAAATTTCGACAAATTTGACTTTTTTTTTTATTTCAAACTTGTTAAAATTTGAACCTCTCCATTTATATATTCTATTGATGATCTATTTACTAATGATCTATTTACAAAGTTGGTCTAACTTATTGATTGTCACTAACCCTAGATTATTCTCCCGATAAAGAAATCAATCGTTTTTACTCGAGCTCCACCATATGCTATACCATTAGTCTTTTTATTTACCAACCTAAGGCAAATGAAATTAGGTTCCTAGCAGGACAAACTATGTCGAGACAAGAGCATCTTCATTCCTATAGAAAATGATGGATGGCAAAATCCACAGCCAATCATGTCCTTCAAGTCGCACGTTGCTTTCTACCACATCGTTTCAAACGAAGTTTTACCATAACATCCCTCTCCCTTGATTTTTATTTTGAAGCGTATGCAATTGATTCAATATGGAATCATGAATAGTCATTGGCTGAACCGATATATAATAATTCACACTTACCTATCCATAGATAGATAAGTTTTTGTCCGAAAAGGATTTCACTTAAATTAACCCCATATTTTATCATATGAAGAAAATCACATGAAAAAAAAAAATCTTTTATTTTTACTTTATATTCAAATGAAAAAGAAATCCCCATGAATGGCTAAAGATTTTCAGCTACTTAAACTAATTATAAAAACTATAACTATAGTAACTTTATACTAAACTAAATATTTCATTTCAATATTTTTTGAATGAAAAGAAAGATATGATTCTAAGAATCATTATGAAATTTCAGAATAAAGGATTGGATCACATTGTATCCAACGTTAAACAGAAAAATTTTGAATTCCTTAATTTGAATTTAAATTCTATTTAAATAGAGAAGAATCCCTCGTTTATGATGAATAACGACCTGGGACGGAAGGATTCGAACCTCCGAGTAACGGGACCAAAACCCGTTGCCTTACCGCTTGGCCACGCCCCATTTTTCTTTGAAAAAAAAAAAAGAAAACCTAAGCTCAATATTGATTATTCGTCAATAACCAACCAAAATAAATATAGGACATGTTGTCCCTAGGATTCAACACATGTAGATATAGAATAAAAAAGATTCATTGATCATTACATAAAATTCAATTAAGATATTGTATGAAAGTCGAATTCCTTATATTCTAAGTATTTTAATTTAACTTGATTGTAGAATGTAAGGAAGTATTTTTGATTGAGGAGAGGTAAAAGAAAAAGAAGAATTTTTTTCATCTTTTATCCACCTTTTTTATTTTTATCTCATAAAAACAACTCAATCAAATCTGATAATTTATTATCATTTCAATTTCATTTTAAAGAACAAGAAAAAAATGTTTGTTATGTTTAATACTTTTAGTTTAATCTGTATCTGTCTTAATTCTAACCTTTATTCGAGTAGTTTTTTCTTCGCCAAATTACCCGAGGCTTATGCCTTTTTCAATCCAATCGTAGACGTTATGCCAGTTATCCCTGTACTCTTTTTTCTCTTAGCCTTTGTTTGGCAAGCTGCCGTAAGTTTTCGATAAAAAATGAATCTCTATTCAATTTATATTCGTGATTTCTTCGATAAAAAAAGATGATATTTTGATTAAAAAAATAAATAAGATCGGATAAGTCTGACATTAGGAACCCTCGATTCAAATCAAAAAGCGAAATTCTGGTATTTTATATTGTATATTATATTTATATTGAATTTCATTTTCAATTTTAATAAGGGAGCGATGATTTTTGATCAGCTTATTTCTTCCTTTGTTCTAACCTTCTCTTTCTAAGATCCCATACAATATCTAATTATAGATATGACAATAAATTTTTGTTAACGCAAAAATCCGAATCTTATTACATTAGAAAGAAATTTGTGAAAATGAATTTTAAATTTTAAAAACTTACTTTTTTAATCTTTAGAGTGCCATATCAAAATAATGTAAATATATTAATGTATAGCGTGTGTCGCAAAATAGGTGATCTATTTCCTTTAAAAAAAAAATGATATTATTTATCTTGGAGATTGTGTAATGCTTACTCTTAAACTCTTCGTTTACACAGTAGTAATATTCTTTGTTTCTCTCTTCATCTTCGGATTCTTATCTAATGATCCGGGACGTAATCCTGGGCGCGAGGAATAAAAAAAGAGATGAGATTCGTTTTTAGTTTTTCATAGGTAAATCTATCAATAAATGGAATAGATACTAGATAAAGAAAGATAAAAATTTCATCAAAATAAAAGAAAATTAATAATAAAAAATTCTTCAAAATTATAAAAATTCAAGTGATCGGGTGGGTCGGAGAGAGGGGGATTCGAACCCCCGGTGCGAAAAATTCGTACAACGGATTAGCAATCCGACGCTTTAGTCCACTCAGCCACCTCTCCCCATTCAAAAATGAAAGTTTATCGTGTGATGTGACACGTGAAGCCAAGATTGAGAAAAATTTGTATTTTCCTTCTTTTTTATTAATTATAAGATTAAGTAATCTAAAAAAAAAAAGTAATGTAATCATTGTATATAAGAATATAATAAGAATATATACTTCACTTCTTTCATTTTAAATGAAATTCGAACAATAAAACAATAGATAAAAATCTAATAACTAAAATATAGAAAAAGTGTAATAAAAACACATAAAAAAATAGATAAAGTGTCAGATATCCACGAATTTGATCAGTAATTCAATTTTTATAATGAGTCGAAACAGATTTCTACATATAGAAAGAATACTTTATTTCTTATTTCTTTGATTTTGTACAAAGGGTTCGTTTACCCGGCCTGGTTAAGTACTGGCCGGGCCAGTACTTCTTTTGTTCCAACGAACAAAACAATTTTTGTTTTTATATTATATTAAATCAAAATTCTTATCGAAACAAGAAGAGATATTTTGATTCCCATTATTAGTTATTAGAAATAGTGTTAGATTCTAATATATGGATTTATATAGATTATCTTAGAAATTCTCTAAATTCTCTATAATCCAGTAAATTATCTTAAATTCTCTATAATCCAGATTAATATATATTAATATTATTAATTTTAATTTATATTTATTAATATTATTAATATTTATTATCTTAATCTTATTTCTATATACTATATATATTTATACTATCTATATTTCTATCTATTTCTACATACTACTACATACTATAATATAATACTATATATATTTATATTCTATATATATTATGTATATTATATATAATTATAATATATACAATATACAATATACAATACATTAACATTATTATTATTTATATTATTATTTATATATTTTCTATTTTTTATTATAAATATAAAAATTAGAAATAGAAAATATAATTTTATTTTCTTTCAAGCCCGCGTCAGAACAAAATACATGTCAATGCTGGAATTTTAATGATTCTGATGCTATCTTTATCTTGACTGTGTCTCATTACTTTTTTGTCCAAATAGTGTTGGACAAATGGTCCATTCATATCCAATAATGAATATGTAGCGGGTATAGTTTAGTGGTAAAAGTGTGATTCGTTCTATTAACAACTTCAATAGTTAAGCGGTCTTTCCATTTTTTATTTTTTATATTCAGATTAAAAACTTTATTTCTTAAAAAGATTTAATCCTTTATCCCTCAATATTTTATTTGAGGAAATCAAATACATTCTCACGATTTCTATCCAAAAGTAAATCAGAATTGGAATAAAAAAAATTGGATTATGAAGTCGAGAAGCATAATTTTTTTGATTGGATCAATTCTTTCAATTGAATGAGTATGAATAAAGGG